TTTCATTGTAGCAACTGAAATCTTTTTTGCATAAATAAACTCAAAACCAATCTGATTATGAATTGTAAAGCAAAATAGAAAATTATGCAGATAAATGGAAAGATGAGAGAAAGAGAGAAAAAGAATATCAATGATATAGGATTCCAATATGTGTAAGGTCTATAAATCATCTCATAAAAGCCAATGTAATAAAGCATCAATATCGATTGATTCATAATTAAATGAATCGCATTCATAGAACAAAAAAATCAAGAGCCTCGAGCCAATAAAGACTAAGAACATTGACTCAAAAATAAATTCATTAGGGGCTCCATTGTATAATTAAGACCTAACCATTAATCGAAAAGCGATGGGAACGATGGAACCTATGAATATATAAGATTTTATTGAAACCGAATCTTAATGATTTATTGGGTAGGATGGCGAAACAAACCAAGAGACACTCCATTTATTCTGAGAGGTCATAGGTTAACCCTACAAATGAAGTAAATATTGAAAGAGTTAATATTCGCCCGCGAAGATTTTGATATTATTTGATTTCTAAATTTTAAGTGATCTGATCTAATAATCATAATAAATACAGACTTGTTATAACATTTTAAAGAACATTATCTAAATATTATCTAAAAATAATTATCTATAAATATAAAAATATAAATTTAAAATTCTCTATAAATTTCTATATAGAAATAGAATACATAATTATCTATATAAGATAGACAAATAAAAAATATACAAATTTCTAATCTACTAAAATAAATTGGGTAAAATATCAATATCAAAGAATCCCAAGATTCAGTATATTATTCATATGTATACTTTCTTTTTAATCATAATCATTTCATTATCATAATCATTTCATTCGCGAGGAGCTGGATGAGAAGAAACTCTCATGTCCGGTTCTGCAGTAGAGATGGAATTGCGAAACAACCATCAACTATAACCCCAAAAGAACCAGATTCCGTAAACAACATAGAGGAAGAATGAAAGGAGTATCTTATCGCGGCAATCGTATTTGTTTCGGTAGATATGCTCTTCAGGCACTTGAACCCGCTTGGATTACGTCTAGACAAATAGAAGCAGGGCGTCGGGCAATGACACGAAATGTACGCCGCGGTGGAAAAATATGGGTACGTATCTTTCCCGACAAACCAGTTACCCTAAGACCCTCGGAAACACGTATGGGTTCGGGGAAGGGATCTCCCGAATATTGGGTAGCTGTCGTTAAACCGGGTAGAATGATTTATGAAATGGGCGGGGTAGCAGAAAATATAGCCAAAAAGGCTATTTTAATAGCAGCGTCCAAAATGCCTATACGAACTCAATTCATTATTTTGAGATAGGAATACAGAACTAAAAGGAAAAAGCCTTTCTTTATTCATTATTTTGAGATAGGAATACAGAACTAAAAGGAAAAAGCCTTTCTTTATTCATTATTTTGAGATAGGAATACAGAACTAAAAGGANAAGGCCTTTCTTTGTTAGGAAAAAATTCGCAAGTTTCTTTTTTTTTTTGTTTTGGACAAACAATATTTCTTTTTTTTGCCCCTTTCCATTGAAATAACAGATTCAAAAAAGAATATGATCCAATCTCAGACCCATTTGAATGTAGCAGATAATAGCGGAGCTCGAGAATTGATGTGTATTCGAATCATAGGAACTAGTAATCGCCGATATGCTCATATCGGCGACGTTATTATTGCTGTGATCAAGGAAGCAGTCCCCAATTCACCTCTAGAAAGATCTGAAGTGATCAGAGCTGTAATTGTGCGTACTTCGAAAGAACTTAAACGCGACAACGGTATGATAATACGATATGATGACAACGCTGCAGTTGTAATTGATCAAGAAGGAAATCCAAAGGGAACTCGAATTTTTGGTGCAATCGCTCGGGAATTGAGACAGTTAAATTTCACAAAAATAGTTTCATTAGCACCTGAAGTATTATAAAATAAAGCGTTATAAGAGCATTACATGATTTCTAATATTTGATATTTGAACGAAATCAATTAAATTAAAATTAATTAGTAGATTGTGTTTCACGCATATACCTTTAATAAAAATATATAAAAAAAATATAAAATTAATAAAATAAAAAATAATAATATTTAATTCATAAATTATAAAAAAAAAATGAAAACAAAGTATGTTGATTATATCAAAATTACGAGGCAACAAAAGGTTTAGTTTATCATGGGTAGGGACACTATTGCTGACATAATAACCTCGATACGAAATGCGGACATGGATAGAAAAGGAACCGTTCGAATAGCATCTACTAACATCACCGAAAACATTATAAAAATACTTTTACGAGAAGGTTTTATTGAAAATGTGAGGAAACACCAGGAAGGCAAATTTTTTTTTTTGGCTTTAACCCTACGACATAGAAGAAATAGGAAAGGACCATGTCAAACGAGTCTAAATTTAAAACGCATCAGTCGCCCTGGTCTACGAATCTATTCTAACTATCAACAAATTCCGCGAATTTTAGGTGGAATGGGGATTGTAATTCTTTCTACTTCTCGGGGTATAATGACAGACCGAGAGGCTCGCCTAGAAAGAATCGGTGGAGAAATCTTGTGTTATATATGGTAATCTTTTCGATATTTAAATTGTATCTGAACTTCCCCTATTTGTGAAAAAAAAATAGTAAAGAAGAGATTTCTAATAGCATTCCTCCTACATTAGATTAGTTGATATTTCAAGAGACTTTTAGATAGAAAACAAAAAGAACAAAAAAAAGGGATTCAGATTAGGTAATTTTTTCAACTTCAACATTCCTTTTCTTTTTTATATTTTATAGGAATACAATTTACGATTTTAAAATTTAACGAAACTTTTTTTCGTCACAAAAAGTATGTATATTCAAAATTAAGGAATGAAAAATATGAAAATAAGGGCTTCTGTTCGTAAAATTTGTGAAAAATGTCGACTAATACGTCGACGGGGACGAATTATAATAATTTGCTCCAACCCGAGACATAAACAAAGACAAGGATAATTTTTCTAAACGGAGACTCTCTAAAAGATCCGATATAAAAATAATCTATTTTGACACGAAATGGATATATCCATAGACCTCAGACTTCATTTTTGAGATGATAAAATATGGCAAAACTTTTACCAAGAATTGGTTCCCGCAAGAATGGACGTATTAGTTCACGTAAAAATGCACGTAAAATTCCTAAGGGAGTTATTCATGTCCAAGCAAGTTTCAACAATACTATTGTGACCGTTACAGATGTACGAGGTCGGGTGATCTCTTGGTCCTCCGCAGGCGCTTGTGGATTCAGGGGTACAAGAAGAGGGACCCCATTTGCTGCTCAAACTGCAGCAGGAAATGCTATTCGGACTGTAGTGGATCAAGGTATGCAACGAGCAGAAGTCATGATAAAGGGTCCTGGTCTAGGAAGAGATGCGGCATTAAGAGCTATTCGTAGAAGTGGTATACTATTAAGTTTCGTCCGGGATGTAACCCCTATGCCACATAATGGCTGCAGGCCTCCTAAAAAAAGACGTGTGTAAGAATAAACATTGAAGAAATTTCAAGAGAAATAAATAATTCAATGATTTGATCAAAAAAAAGAATATTATTATGGTTCGAGAGAAAGTAAGAATATCTACTCGGACACTACAGTGGAAGTGTGTTGAATCAAGAGCTGACAGTAAGCGTCTTTATTATGGACGTTTTATTCTGTCTCCACTTATGAAAGGTCAAGCCGACACAATAGGCATTGCGATGCGAAGAGCTTTGCTTGGAGAAATAGAAGGGACATGCATCACACGCGCAAAATCTCAGAAAATACCCCACGAATTTTCTACTATAACGGGTATTCAAGAATCAATACATGAAATTTTAATGAATTTGAAAGAAATTGTATTGAGAAGCAATTTATATGGAACTCGGGACGCGTCTATTTGTGTCAAGGGTCCTGGATGTGTAACTGCTCAAGACATCATCTTACCGCCCTCTGTGGAAATCATTGATAATACACAACATATCGCTAGCTTAAGGGAACCGATTGATTTGCATATTGGATTACAAATCGAGAGGAATCGTGGCTATTGTATGAAATCGCCAAAAAACTTTCAAGACGGAAGTTATTCCATAGATGCTGTATTCATGCCTGTTCGAAATGCGAATCATAGTGTTCATTCTTATGGAAATGGGAATGAAAAGCAAGAGATACTTTTTCTCGAAATATGGACAAATGGAAGTTTAACTCCGAAAGAAGCACTTCATGAAGCCTCCCGGAATTTGATTGATTTATTTATTCCTTTTCTACATGCAGAAGAAGAAAACTTCCATTTAGAAGAAAATCAACACAAGATTACTTTACCCCTTTTTACTTTTCATGATAGATTGGCTAAACTAAGGAAAAATCAAAAAGAAATAGCATTGAAATCTATTTTTATTGACCAATTCGAATTGGATCCTAAGATTTATAATTGCCTAAAAAGGTCCAATATACATACATTGTGGGACCTTTTGAAGAACAGTCAAGAAGACCTTATGAAAATTGAGCATTTTCGCATAGAAGATGTAAAACATATATTTGGCATTCTAAAAATAGAAAAGCATTTCACAATTAATTTACCAAAGAATAAATTTTAAATCCAATAGATTTATATCTTATTTTTTTTTCTAAATCTTTTCTAAATTTAAAGAAGATGAAAATGAATTTTGAATCTTTAACACAATCCATATATTCGTAAAATAGATCAATAATTAAATTGAATAAATGTTATCTAGGGAGAATTCACTTTGAAGCGACTATTCCCTAGATACACAAGATACACACGTCATGATATTTTATTTTCAAATCGAATCAATTTGAAAAAGACCTAAAGTTAAGGATTTATCAATAGGTAATGTTGCTCCAATACCCAACCAAAGGGCCACTACAGTACCAATCAAAAAAACAGTTGTCGCGACCGGACGACGAAATGGATTTTGAAATTTATTAACATTCTCCAAAAAGGGTACTGTTAATAAT